GTATTCATATCCATGAGAATTATATAATAAGAAAAAAAATCTTTGATTTCTTTTTGGTGAAAAATAAAAATGGAGTTTCTTTGTAACACTAAGAGTATTCCAACCCCAATACTCGTGGAAAAATAATCGTAATAAATGCAAGGCGGAGGCATCTTTTACCCAATAACGAAGGGTTTGAACCATAATTTCCAGATGGACCGCGCATGGTATTAGTATATCTAATACAGAATTAAAATGGAAAAAATTGTTCTCTAAAAAAGGAAATAGGGAATGAATTGATCGTAAATTGTCCGATTTTAATATTCTTTTCCCTTCTTGAGAAGGTATTAATCGTATATCAAATGGAATTTCCACAATAAATGCAAATCCTTCTGATATCGTTTGAGGGTAGAAATTCTTGTTGCGACCAAAAAATAGATTTTTATTAGAATCATTAGCAAAAATAATAAAATGATTTTGTCGATACATTCGAGTAATTAAACGTTTTACAAGTAGGAAACTGTATTTATTATCATAACCTGGATTTTCCAATAAACGAGATCGGTTTAAACTATAATCATGAGCAAGTCCGTAAATATACTCCTGAAAGATAAGTGGATATAGAAAGACGGGCTCTTGAGCTCTATCAAGCTGTAAATATCTTTGGATTTCCTGCATTTAATATTCTATTTGAAACAAAGGCAGAAGATTTTTGAATTTTCAAATGATACATAGTGCGATACAGTCAAAAACAAAGTATTCTAGTAAGAATAGAAACCTCGGAGGCGGGTAAAAACTTATCAACAGATTCTCCACCCTTGCCTTTTCCATTTTTAGTCTATATTTGGGATAGCAAGATGATTAGAAATCTTTTATTTTTTCAACCGAATCGCTCTTTTGAGTTCGGAAAAACTTCTTTTTATCAATATACTGCTTCTTTAACACACATATCTCCGTTTCATAATGGAGAATTCGAATAGTTAGGATTAATTCAAAAAACCGTGAATCCACTCATGGGGAAAAACCCCTCCTGCATTAGGGACTAATATATTTTTAACGTCTAATTAGATCAGGAAATAATTCAAATTAAAAAGATAAGCTCGTTGCTTTGCCTCTTCCTACAATTAATTGAAGCCGCGGGGCCCTATCCATTTATTCATTCAACCCAACCTTATTTTCTTCCGTTCCACGAATTCAAACCTGGTTTTTGTTTTGTACTGATACGGAAAGAATGAAACACTCTCCCTCAACCCGACATGCTATTTTTTCTATTCATTCCTTTTTAAGATCAGTCGTGGTCTTACAAACCTTACCGATGGTATGGACGAATACCTTGCTTCATCTAAATGTGTAAAAGATCCTAGTCGCACTTAAAAGCCGAGTACTCTACCGTTGAGTTAGCAACCCAAAGAAAAACAGAAATATAAATAAATAGCAAAATGAATAGATACAATCAGAATGAAAATAAACTCAACAAAGAAATCAGACAAGGCAATCAAAATCAAACCGTTGAACTAACAAATCAAAAAACATTTTATATTTTATATATAGATTCAGAATATAAAAAAATGAAATGAATAGATCAAATGAAAATACAAGAACTTAGCAAATAAAATTTGATAAAAGCAAAACACAAAGATAGATAAATGTCAAAATTTATAGACTGCCATCTTTATATTCCTTTCTTTAATCAATTAAAAAATAAAAAAACCTCTTTTGAATGACGTAAAGAAAAAACCAAACAACCCCGTGGGACGGAAATAAATAGATCCACTTCACTTATCACAATGAATTATATTTGTTCGATAAACTGTTGTCAATATAAATGATAAATGGTGCGAAAAGAATCTACCACAAAAAAGAAAGGAAATTGACACAGTTAAAATAAAAACTTATCAAATTATGTTGTATTGACACTGCATCTTTACTTCTATATCTACATAAATACACACACAAAGACACAAAGCAGAAATGTATGAAAAAATAGGAGTAGAAAATTACTCGAATTTTTGAATCCACACTAATGAAAAATATTACCATATTAACTAAGTATAATACGGAAACTTGACCCTCTTAGTTTTCGTTTTATTATAGGGTTTTGTCATTATAAAATATGGAAAGGAGATGATATGATAAATAGAAAGCGAAAGCGGTAAGGGAGGGGGTAAATAAAAAAGAGTAGAGAAAGATTATACAAAGTGATATACAAGTCACAACCCCCTCCCCTTTTTATATTTCCTTAATTTTAATTAAATTGACTTTGATTAGGGCGAAGTTCCTTAAAATCCCACGCCTTTTTAAAAAGATCCTGAACGGTTCCTGTAAGTTGAGCACCTCTTTCAAGGAAATATAGAATAGCAGGAACATTTAAATAAGTTTGATTCTTTATCGGATCATAAAAACCCACTTTTTGAAGATCTTTTCCTTCTCTTCGGGATCGAACATCAATTGCAACGATTCGATAGACAGCTCATTGAGATAGATGTAGATGAATAATACCCCTCTTAGAACCGTATGGGAAGTTTTCTCCTCGTACGGCTCGAGAAAAAAGAATTTGATCCGAAGTTTTATCTATGTATAAAATTCTAAAATTAGACTATGATTTAAATCTTTTTTCTTCTTCGTTCTCGTTCTTGAAAATCAAAAAAGAGATAATTCGTACTCATAACTCAAATTAAACAACTCTTAAATAGTTCAAAGAATAAGAGTTAGGGAATTTCATTTATTGAGTGGTCTTTACACCCGCCATTTCATTTGTATCTCGTTTCAAAACTATATTTGGATTCTTAAATCTGGCCCGGCAGTTATTGAGGCGGTGTTTTCTTGTTTTGGGATCCTTTATCAATCATTAGGTTTAGACATTCCTTCGGTGCTTCTTAATCCTTTAAAAATGGTAGCAACATACCCCTTATTTTGGATTTTCTTCCATCCAAGAATCTTACAAACGATGGATTGCCGTGTGATACACTTTGAATCGAAAAAGTTTGATTAATTCCAATTTACTGAAGAATTTGCTGGAATGAGATCCTTTCGATTTTTATATCTAAGAGATATTCACGAAGTTGTTCCAATTTATTGATTTGCATTAACCCTAGATTATTGCTCCGAAAAAATGAATTAATTAATATGTTCTACTCGAGCTGCACCATGGACTATTTGCATTACCAACTGATGTCGAGTCACGAGCACCTTCACTTATTATAGAAATCGAAAATGGTGGATAAAAGAAAGAATCCACAACGGATCGGTCCCTTCAAGTCGCACGTTGCTTTCTACCACATCGTTTCAAACGAAGTTTTAGCATAACATTCCTCTGAATTTGGAATTGGTATGGAATTGATTCAATTGTGAAATCAGGAATAGTCATTGGTTCAATTATTGTGTATACGTTCCAATCTATACTCTTTTCTTCTATATATTCTATATATATATATATATAATATATAAAAATCTATAAATTAATATAAATTATAAATATTTTCCGGAAGAAGTTTTAGCAAGAACTCTTAATTTTTTTTAATTATTAATAATAATTAAAATTACAGAAATAAACTAAAGATAACTAAAGATTTTGTTCTTTAATTGAATTTTTGAATTTGTATCTTCACGTATCAAAGATTAGACTAAATTTCTAAAGAATTATTAAATATATTCATAATGAAAATGAAAAAAGGGTTTCCTATCATTTATCATTATTTGAAGAAAACAGTAAAATACATATTTGCTCTTCATAGAAAAAATATAAGTATAAGCCCCTTTTTTTACTATTAATTAACTAGATAAAACAAAAAAAGTAGGCAAAAGATTGTTTTGATATCCATTAAATTGACTGAACAACTGTCCTGTCACCATTCTAAATCCTCTCTATTCAAAATTTTGTATCACAAACCCTTTTCACAAAATAAAAAGACTTTTGTTATTCTATATATATATATATGATTATGATATAATAAACTTTTACTCACTTTATATTTTATAGCAAGATAAAGTGTTACTGAATCTCTGATTAAACAAAATACATACATATAACGTGAGTAAAAATAATAAAAGAACTAAAGAAACTCCTGTTCCAGAAATTTACATTTTTCATTTGGGCCAAACACGAAATAACGAACTAAAAAAAATTATATTCAAAAAAAAAAATACATCATTTAGATATAATATAACACGTTAAATTTTTGGTAATGTAATTCGGACAGACGCAGATATTTGAATATTAATAGCTTCAATTAATGATTAATTCTTATCTGGTCACCCATTCTATGGGACATAATAGAAATGAAGGGGGGCAATTCTAGTCGAGCATACAAACTTCCTAGCTACCAAACTAAAGAAGTCCAAATGAAGTTGCTCCTGCTTTTTATTTTAACCTAACGAACGGGTTCAGACACTTACTACTATTAAGTTTGAGTGAATTTTATTAGTACCAAAATAATTTGAAATTCATAAATAATTAGACTACCCCATTTACTTACGATCTAAAGAGTAATAGATAATTATTGAAAATTCCATTTTTAATAAAATCGAAAATAGATATGCAACAGAGGATTTTTCGAAATAACTAACTTACCTAACCCTAAATAGAAAGTGTTTCAACATATGATCAAAAGACAAACCGTCTTTTTCTATTCTAAGATAATGGGGTATCCTCTGGGACGGAAGGATTCGAACCTCCGAATAGCGGGACCAAAACCCGTTGCCTTACCGCTTGGCCACGCCCCATTTAGATTTTTATTCAACGCTAATTAAAGCCTAATATTTGTAGTAGTTAGTTGTCAACTCCAATTTTCAATTTTAATATCTAGCGAATTCTTACTAGCATTTTAATAGGTGTGGATCTAGAATTCAACTTAATTTATTGATCATTAGATATAATTTAATTAAGATATTGTATGAAAGTATGATTTCTTCTATTCTCTTTTGAGAATTGGAGGATTTTTGATTGTATTGGTTCAAAAGAAGAATTTTTTTGTCGACCTTAATTTTTACCTTTTTCCTTATATCAATAACTCAATCAAAATACAATTATGTTCAAGAAAAAAATGTATGTTATGCTTAATATCTTTAGTTTGATTTGTATCTGTCTTAATTCAGACCTTTATTCACATAGTTTTTTCTTCGGAAAATTGCCCGAGGCCTATGCTTTTTTGAATCCAATTGTAGATGTTATGCCAATCATACCTCTCTTCTTTTTTCTCTTAGCTTTTGTTTGGCAAGCTGCTGTAAGTTTTCGATGAGATCTTTAATTTAATAATCTCCTATAAAATTATAAAATGCATGATTTATTCGAGAAAAATTTCTAATAATTGCTAAGATGCTAAAATCAGATAAGTTTTAGAGTCTGAACCTCATTCCCGATTCAAACATTGAACTTCTTTGATAGTCAAGATAAATTCGGTTTACCTCGTTTTGTTCTTCTCATTTTTTCATCCCTTGTTCAGTAAAAGCCCTAACAGATCGTATTCAAATTTAAATAATATTAAAATATTAATTATAAAATTGTAATTAGGGTCTTGAAGACTATTTAATGGGGGATGTGAAAGAAATTTTGGTTAATGAAAAGCTTTTATTCCAAATGACTTTTTGAAATTCTTTTCGATTTCTAGAAAGAACCTAGTTTTTTGGTATCTAAATAGCCTATGAGGTAGAAATTGGAGGATCTATTCTCTTTTTTCAAAAAAAAAATTATCTTGGAGATTATGTAATGCTTACTCTCAAACTCTTCGTTTACACAGTAGTGATATTTTTTGTCTCTCTCTTCATCTTTGGATTCCTCTCTAATGATCCCGCGCGTAATCCTGGGCGTGAAGAATAAAAAGGGGTTCTCTTTTACATTTTCTTAGAATTTTATGGTTAACTAAGTTTTCAAAATCAAAATAAAAAAATCAAGTCATCAACGAAAACGGAAAGAGAGGGATTCGAACCCTCGGTACAAATAACTCGTACAACGGATTAGCAATCCGACGCTTTAGTCCACTCAGCCATCTCTCCTAATTGAAAAAGATAATTACTATCTTAGATTAGATTAGACAAAAAAGAAGAAATTTTTCTTTCTATCGAGTATTTTAAGATGTAATAAATATGTACAACTTTTATCAGAAATTTCATTTTTAGAAATATAAATAACATATACATATAAGGTATAAGGACTCGAAAGTGCCAACAATCTAAAAAGAAAACTAAAGAAGACCGACGAGACCCTTACGTTGATTTTGTTCGAAAGGCCCTTCTTATTGCCACGGGCGGGCCCGGGCAGTCCCTAGCCGGGCCTTTTTTTGTTCCAACAAATTTATAGATATAATGATGATTTATATTATTTGATTTGAAAATCCAAATGCTTATTATTTATTAATAATTTATAATTATTTATTATATAAATATATAAAATATAATATAAATATATAAAATATAAATAGAAAATTCAATAAGAAATATTCAAGCAAGAGTAAAGAAAGATTATTTCGATCCACGAAAACGAAAAAGGGGAGGAGGAGGAGGGATCAACATTCGAATTTTGATGATTTTATGGATAATCATATCTTGATTATGCCCCATTTCCCTATTGGACAAAAGTCCCGGTTGTATACAATAATTGCATTGTGGCGGGTATAGTTTAGTGGTAAAAGTGTGATTCGTTTTATTAACCCTTTAAGAGTTAAAGGGTCTTTGCTTTCGGTTTGGATTCATATTCCGAACAAAAACTTTATTTTCTATAAAAAAGGATTAAACCCTTTACTTCTCAATAACATAATCGAGAAAAATATAGATTCTCGTGATTTGTATCCAACAGTCACTTAGAAAGTGAGAAAGTGGATTATGAAATTGCGAAACATAATTTTTGAGTTGGATTATAATTATAATATTAATTAATATTAATACTTGCATAAGTAGGAGCAAAGGATCCATGGATGCAGGTAGAAAGTAGGTTTCGAATCGTAACTAAATCTTCCATTTTTTTTCATATAGAAAAAATGGAAGCAAAATAGCTCTTAAACGATGACTCTAGTTTACTAGAGACATCAACCTATTGTTTTAGCTCGGTGGAAATAAAACCACTTTCCTCAGGATCTTCTCAACTAAACTAAAAATAGAGAACGAAGTAACTAGAAAGATTGGTATAATCACTCTCCTCTAGAGGGATCATCTAGAAAGCGATTTGTTTTTTCTCTATTCAGACAAAAAAAGCTGACATAGATGTTATGGATTAGAATTTTTTTGCAATAGTGTTCACATCCATAAAGGAGCCGAATGAAACCAAAGTTTCGGGTTCGGTTTTGAATTAGAGACGTTCGAAATATTGAATCGACGTCGACTATAACCCCTAGCCTTCCAAGCTAACGATGCGGGTTCGATTCCCGCTACCCGCTTTTCTTTTAAATTAAATGTTTTTTTATATTCTATACTCTATATAGCTATTAGATTAGTAGTAGTATTAGGGCATCATAGAATATAAAATAATAATAATATAATACAATTTCAAATAATACAATTTCAAAAACTATCTCCCATACATTCCGATTC